AGGAGTAAGCGCTATAGCTTGTTTCCAATACTCAGCGGCCTGATCGAACCAAGCCTCCGCAATTTCAGAATCTCCCTGTCGAATGGCTTGTTCTCCCCGGTCGGAATAGGCGAGTCAATTCCTTCCCTTAGAACCGTACTTGAGAGTTTCCTACCTCATACGGCTCAGCAGTCAATTCTTTTGGTATCCGATTTCATTTAATCTACCATATCTAACAAAACGAGATTTCTCATAGATCTATCTGGTTTTGGGGGGTTAAACAAAAGAGGTTAATGACATGAGTTTTAAACTAAAATCTTAAATTTGTATTAAGAATCAATTTTAGTTTTATCTTTTCTCCCACCTTCCGAAGAATAAAGTAAAGCATAGGCATTTATCCCTATCGTTAGGATTTTATGAAAGGTAACTATCTCGGTTTCATATTTAAATAAATTTAGATTAGATATATATTATATAGAATTTTTGAAAAAGACTTTCATTCATAAGAAAAAAGACTTACTATCTTTGGGATCTGATCCTACACCGCTGCTCAATACCTTAGTGGATCAACTCTATTACATAAGTGGATTCCTAATGCTTATCTCATATCATGGCATTAATAAGCAGTTATTATTGTCTCGGCCCAAAACCTTGCTAATTGATCTTTACGATGCTTGCTCTATCAATTAGATCCTTTATCCATAGAATAAAACAGCTAGGCATATTTCTTCACTTTTAATTTTAACTTCTATGAAGTTTCTTTCTTTGCTACAGCTGATAAAAATCGTTGTTTTAGACGATTCATATGTAGAAAGCCCGTTTTGTTTCTAGTATTTACTAGCGGATTTAATCCTTCTTTCCTTTTTTTCTTTCTATAGTGGAGATAGTCGCACGTAATGACAGATCACAGCCATATTATTAAAAGCTTGTGGTAAGAAGGGATTTCGTTCTAGCGCTCGGAAATAATATTCCAGAGCTTTCGTATGTTCTCCGTTACTTGTGTGGATAAGTCCTATGTTATAGAGTATATAACTTCGATCATAGGGATCAATTTCTAGTCGCATAGCTTCATAATAATTCTGTAAAGCTTCCGCATAATTTCCTTCGGATTGAGCCGACATCCGTTACGGTCGTCATTCAATTCAAAGAATCTCCGTTCCAGAACCGTACATGAGATTTTCATCTCATACGGCTCCTCTTTTATGTGCATAATGAAAATAAAACAGGGGAAAAAAGATGAAAATATTATCATTATGAACTGAGCAGGGCTAGTGTTTTTACAAGAAATCTCTAGCCAACCTTACTGCAAGAGATCTTTTCTTAAGATCAAACGTGTTGATACTAGATAGAAATGATAACTCCAACAATTTATTTGTTCTAAACGCCTTATAATTTCCAGGAATTAGTCACTTCAACAGCCTTCGATGGTTATACAGGTATCCAAAATACAAACGAGATGGATGTTTGTTATCCCGACCATTCTTGTTAGTTCCGATCCTTATCAGGATCGGGATAATTTATAACAAAGTTTTCGTGTTGTTGATTCCTAGGTGTAGTGCTTCTTCCCCTATGTGACCTATTGGTACTGGTGGAGTAGGATTGACCTGTAAATACAGAACCTATAGGTGTAGCCTTTCGCTCAATACTAGAGTCGACAATTAAACCGTAGCATCCGAGGTTGCATTAATGGAGGATACACGACAGAAGGAATTGTTCTATTTCCAAACTTTACCTTCAACAAGCGTAGATTTTTTTTTCAAAATTTTTATTTCTATCCCGATCCCCAATCATGTGTCCTTTTCGTAAAATTGAGAGCAATAAAAAAGAATCAAATCGCACCATCTCTGTAATAGGTAAATGCCTCTTTTTCTCCTGAAGTTGTCGGAATTATTCGTAATAAGATATTGGCTATAATTGAAAAGGTCTTATCAATAAAATTTCCATTTATCCGCGATCTAGGCATAGGTAGCAATCCATTCTATAATTATTCTCATTACCTCTCGTGGTAAACCGATCCCACAAATAAAAGAATTGTACAGTACGAAATAACATAAAAACAGATTCATTAATAAAAAAGATATGGGCCCTGTATTTATATTTATTCAAATTGTTCCTTTTTGACAGGAATCAAAAAAAAAAAACAAAGAAATAAATATTGGAGTACGCTTCGATTTCATCCTAATGTAAATGGAATAGTATACCAACAAAAGAAAGTATTCAATTTCATTGAAGTTACAGATGAGAATAACGAAAAATTTTTTTATTGAATTCTCATCCAAAGAAGAAAAAAAGATCTAATAACCATTCTATGATGAAAAAACCCGCCCGTTTTATTTTGTATGCATAGGAGGTATACACTATACAATCAACTATATATATATAATTTTTTTGAATACTGGGCTGGAAAGGAATTTGAGAATTCTTAAGATATAAGATATGGAATTATAGTCTAAATAGAATCGTTATCTAAAGAGATCCATTAACCTAAGTGCAAAAATAGACCCATCAATCAGCTGATTCGTTATAATTTAGTGATTGCCTTCGGTACCGGTATAAAATAACAGAAAAAGAGGCGAAGGCTGGTTTTGCAAACATGAATAGAATGTTTCTAACAGTTTTCATATTTTATATTTATCCACCTAACCTCAAAAGAAAGATCTTTCTTTGACTTTGATGAAAATTTATCTATTTTTTATAGTTATAATTAGAATTAATTGGTCGTTCCTATCCAATAATCTACTAGTACCGGCTCGCTATTCACTCGGTTTTTGGATCATAATCATTATGTAGGAGAGATGGCCGAGTGGTTGAAGGCGTAGCATTGGAACTGCTATGTAGGCTTTTGTTTACCGAGGGTTCGAATCCCTCTCTTTCCGTACCTTCATCTAATTCACTGATCTTACTAACCAAAAGAGTAAAATAGCACTATATAAAATTATATTCCAACACAAAACAGTTAGACCTTTCTTTGATATATATTTTATTCCTAATTACTGTGTCACGGAAAATACTGAAAGGAAAAGAGTAGACAAGGAATGAAAACCTCCCTCCCGTTCTATGATACCTAAATCGGATAAAAATCCGGATCAAACTCTTATTTATCTTAACCTTAGGTTAATTTACTTCGACGAAAGGGATCAAAATTGTCCGAACCCTTGTGATTTTTTATTTTCTTTTCGTTAGGTTTAGGTCTGGCGCGAATAATATTCTACGACCAGCAATTCATTTATTTTCAAACCGACCCATTTACTATCTATTATTTGATTGACTAATCCTTTATATTGGAATGGTTGAAGAGTCAAATGTTTTGGCATTTCGTCCTGAGAGGATGAATCGAAAGAATTTTGAATCAGAGCTCTAGAGTTTTGTTCATCCCTCGCCGTAATAATATCTCGGGGTTTGCAGCGATAACTTGGTATATCTACTATACGACCATTGACTAAAATATGTCTATGGTTAACCAATTGACGGGCTCCAGGAATAGTCGGAGCCATACCCAATCGAAAAAGGATATTATCCAAGCGCATTTCAAGTAATTGGAGTAAAACCTGACCTGTTGACCCCTTGGCTTTGCCGGCGATACGAACGTATTTAAGTAATTGTCGTTCTGTAAGACCATAATGAAAACGCAACTTTTGTTTTTCTTCTAGACGAATACGATATTGAGATTTTTTACCGGAACGTGATTGGTTTCTAAGATCACTTCCGGCTCTAGGCCTTTTATTAGTTAGTCCCGGTAAAGCTCCCAGGCGGCGTATTTTTTTGAAACGAGGTCCCCGGTAACGCGACATAAAGACTCCTTATTCTTATTTATATTGAATTCTTATTGATGAAATTTAATTTTACAGAATAAACCTAAACTAAAACTGAACTAAATGATAAATGAAGCGAAGTTTACGGAAGTAGTGTACTTGTACTCTAAAGAATAATTAGATGAATAAATATCCAGACCTTTCTATTCTATATATATATTCTATATATATTCTATATAAAGATTCTATATAGATAAAAAATAGATAAAAGGGATTCTTTTCATGGCATAGTTGTAAGTTCCTATAAGATAAAAAATATATTTTTCAATATTATTTGATTTCGGATTTCAAAAGGGCATTCTCAATCATGTAAAAACTCGAAGAAAATAAATAGAGAAAAGCCGGCTATCGGAATCGAACCGATGACCATCGCATTACAAATGCGATGCTCTAACCTCTGAGCTAAGCAGGCTCACATAAGATAAATTCTACCTGCATAGGGATTCAATAAACTATTGTTAGCTATTAATTAATATACTTATATTTGCATTCTTGGCGATTCCTATTAGCTAGTCATAATGAATATGACTATCGAAAAAATAGAATATAGAATTGAAAGGAAATATTCAATACTCATACTTACCATAGACCATAGAATATAACGATTAATCTATCGATATATAATTTTAGTTTTTTTCTCACATCACAATTATATAGTACAATTCTATAGTATAGCATTTAATATTAAAAAATATTCGATTCGATCTATTTTTAGATTAAATCATTTTCATTTTTGCTTTCAAATGATATTTGAAAGTCTTTTTATTACACTTCTATATTTTATTTCATATCATATATATATTTTTTTATTTCTAAATGGAATGATTTGTTTTAAATAATTATAAATTATTGCGCTTTGATTCGTAAAGATGGAAGATCAGACGAAAAAAAGAATCGACCGTTCAAGTATTCCAAATTGCATGGGAAAAACGAGCAGAAGAGAGACATATATATGTGGTATATCTCCATCTATATTGAATTGCAGATACAGAAATGATAGAATCGTTTCTGATTGGACCAAATGCGGGTGCGGGTTTCTTATAGAAGATGAAAGAAGATAGCCAAGAAATCAAAGAGGAGAAAAACTTTTTCGAGATAGGAATCAGTATTTAATGAATTCAACGGTTCCAGTAGAAATGAAATAAAAAAGAGAACGACATCTCAATAAAAATGAGATCCTAATCTCAAAACAAAAAGGGGACAAAAAGG